AGCATTTGACTACGTACCACTAAAGGATTTAATCGCAAACTTGACAGATAACCCAGAAACTCTAAATTATCTTTAGATAATGAATTTATATTGACCTTTTGCGGTTGAAACCATATGGAAAAATAACATTGCCATAAATTAACAAAAAAATATTTCCATTTATTCATCAGAAGCGGCGTATCCTTTGTTGCCAGAATGCATTTTCCGTGATATCTAACATAATGTATGAAAGGATCCTTGAGCAACCCTAGGATCGCCGGAAAATTATTAACAAAGACTTTGAAAAAATGTTGTATTTTTCCATAGAATAAAATTCGCTCAAAAAGGACTTCATAAGATGTCGATCGTAAATGAGAAGACCGCTTGCGTAGAAAAAAAAAGATGGATTCGTATTCACATACATGAGAATTATATAAGAACAAGAAAAATCTTGGATTCAAAATGGATTTTTTTTTTATATCCAAATTCTTCCAATTGCAATACTCGTATAGACAGAACCGAAAAAAATGCAAAGAAGAGGCGTCTTTTACCCGGTAACGTAGGGTTTGAACCAAGATTTCTAGATGGATGGGATAAGGTATTAGTACATCCAACACATAATTAAAATGTGATAATTTGTCTTCTAAAAAGGGAAATATTGAATGAATTGATTGTAAATTATAAGATTTTTTTAATTGTTTTACTTCGAAAGAGGATCCTAATCTTAGATAAAATGGAATTTCTACAATCACTGCAAATAAAACAGATATCATTTGATAATAGAAAAGATTGGTATACCCCAAAAAGGGATTTTGGATCAAATCCTTAGTGGGAAAAATCAAACGATTCTGTTCAGACATCCGCAAAATTAAGCGTTTCACAATTAGTGAACTATATCTTTTGTCAGAATCCGCTTTTTCCAAGAAAATGGAGCGATTTCTATTTAATCTATTTAAACCATGATCATAAGCAAGTACATAAATATACTCCCGAAAAAAAAGTGGATATAGAAAACTTTGTTGCCGAGCCCCATCGAACTCTAAATATCCTTGAAATTTCTCCATTTGGATTGAAATTCGATTTGAACTGAAAGTAAAGTCTTTTTTTTATTGAGTTCTGAAATGACACATAGTGCGATACGGTCAAAATGAGGTATTAGACTACGAAAGCAATAGATACCTCATAAACAGGTAGACTGCTAACCGGATTCTCTATCTTTAATAGGTTTCTGTTCGTTATATTATAGAATAACAAAACAAAACGATTAGAAATCCTTTATTTTTTTAACCTAATCGCTCTTTTGATTTTGGAAATATATATTTTTATATCAATATACTGCTTCTTTTACACATCCATCTCCAACCTAACCCAAGCGGACTAGGGAAAAAATAATTAGGACTCATGAAAAAATTGATAATAACACGCAAGAAAAAAATTCCTTCCCATACCCGTATTAGGCACTAATCTATTTTTAACATTTAATTAGATCGGGTAATTTTTCAGATTACGAATGGAAGCTCGTTTCTTTTTTTTTTCCTGGAATCAGGAAAACTGGTTTTTTATCCATCCATTTATATTTATTAACTCGACCCAAATTGGAATTCTTTTTTTTTTTGTTCGACACCGAAAATAAGGTTGTACCGATCAGAAAAGCAAAAAAAAATGTTATCTGAATTCTCCCTTGATACGACATGCTATTTTTTCCATTCATTCCTTTCAGGATCAGTCGTGGTCTTACAAACTCTACCGTAGATCTGTACGAATCCTTTTCTTCATACAAATGTGTAAAAGATGCTAGTCGCACTTAAAAGCCGAGTACTCTACCGTTGAGTTAGCAACCCCAAAAAAAGGAAAGTACTGCAAATATGTAGATACAACCAGAATAAAGAAAAAAAAAATAAAAATCCAGTCATGTGTGCGTCCGGGATAAATAGATCTATTTCTCTATGAGAGAATTATATTTGGTCGATACACTGTTGTCAATATGATTGTTAATTTTGAATATAGCGAAAAAAATAGAAAAAATAAATAAAAAAGCTTAACCCCTTGGTTTGTTAGTTCATACAATGAATGAAAACTAAGCCAGTTAGGGTAATCTCAAATCTTTTTATACTTTTTTAGACCCAACTTTTATGGCCTTTAATTTTTTATGAATAATGAATAAATTATTCATATAATAATATATATATTAGTTTTATTCAGAATTAATATATTATTTTATATACAGTTACAGTATTATTTTCATAAATTTGTTTATGATTATAAAACATAGTAGTTGTTAGCAGGGTATTTTTTAGTATTAGTACCTTAGTAGGAATACAAATAATAAATCGAAATTCTAAAAAAAAAATGATGGAAGCGAAAGAGGAGGAAAGAAAAGAGTAGATAAAATTTGATACCAAGCTATATATGAGTCTTTCACATCCTCTTTTTTATGTTTCATTAATTCAATTTCGTTTTATTAAGACTTAATTCTGTAAAAATACCCGCCTTCTTTGAAATATCATGAACTGTTCTTGTTGGTTGAGCCCCCTTTTTAAGGAAATCGAGAATAGCAGGAAGATTTAAATAAGTTTGATTAGTTATCGGATCATAAAAACCCACTTTCCGAAGATCTCTTCCTTCTCTTCGGGATCGAACATCAATTGCAACGATTCGATAAACGGCTCATTGGGATAGATGTATATGAATAATACCCCCCCCTAGAAACGTATAAGAGGTTTTGGCCTCATACGGCTCGAGAAAAAATTCAATGAGTAGAAGTTAACTCTCTGTATAAAATACACATATTAAATAGATTAATAAAAACATTAAATCAATTAACCAGTATTGAAACCCTAAATAGTTTTTTACATAAAAAGCATTCGTAACATTCGTACTCTCGTAACTCAAGTTAAATAACTCTAAAATATCTCAACAGAGAATCCTTAAGTACTCTTTTTATTGAGTAGTCTCTAACCCTTTTTTGTTTGTCTCATTTTTTAGAATCAATTTTGATTCTTCATTCTGATCTAGCTGTTCAAACAATTTAAAACAGGATTTCCTTGTTTCAGGATTCTTTATCCTTACTTTGAATCTTTGGGTTTAGACATGACTTCGGTGATCTTGAATCGTTTTATTAAAAAAGGGCAGCAACAAGCCCCTTATTTTGTTTATGATTTCTTTTCTTTCTATCAAAGAATCATACAAACGCTTGATTCACGCATGATAGAATAGACTTTTGATTCAAAGAATTTTACAGTTTGAATAAAATTTACTTTTCCGTTGTAAAATTGCTTGAAAGGGCTTTTTTCAATATAAAAAGACTTACGAAGTTGTTCCAACTTATTGATTCGCACTAACCCTAGATCCTTACTCCTGCGAAAGGAATAAAACTTTCTATTCTCCTCGAGCTCCATCCTGTACTCTTTTTTATATTCCAAAAAGTGTAGCACTCTAGTAAAATAGAACACAAAATGTCGAGCCAAGAGCACCTATATTCCTATATAAAAAGTGGCGGATCAAAAAATCCACAGCAGATCATGTCCTTCAATTCAAGTCGCACGTTGCTTTCTACCACATCGTTTTAAACGAAGTTTTACCATAACATTCCTCTAGTTTGTGTAATTGATTCAATTATGGAATCATGAATAGTCATAGTTCAGTCAGTATATCGTAATCTATACTTTTTCTTTCTCTATGAATGGAATAGTGAATTTACGCGTAAAAGGTTCAGTCAGAATTCAAATGAATCCCATATTAGATTGTATATATGTAATATCAAATTTGAATATAAATATATATTTATATATATAAATATATATATTTTTTTTATTCAAACTCTTAGAATCTAAGGTTATACCTTACTTACCCGCATCACACACAAATAAAAAGCAAATAGATTTTTTTTATTCGGTTGAAATGATGAAAAAGAAGTTGATTATTCTTTTCATTTCAATATTTTATTCTTAAAATATATTGTATTTTTAAACAGAAAGAGAAAGATGGTGTACAAAGACAATAGAAGATTTATTACGTAATGACTGTACTCTGGGACGGAAGGATTCGAACCTCCGAATAGCGGGACCAAAACCCGTTGCCTTACCGCTTGGCTACGCCCCATTTCGATTTTTATTCAAGACTACTAAAAGAGTAATATTGCTATTGGTTGTTCGTCAATTAAATTTCAGCCCAAATTAAATCTAGATTACATTGGTGCTAGAGTTTTGCCACGTGGAGATAGCAAATCAAACTGACTTTATTGATCATTACATAGAATTCAATTAAGATATTGTATGAAAATATTATTTCTTTAATTCTCATAAGAGAATTAAAGGATTTTTGATTGAGTAAGTTCAACAAAGTCTTTTTAGACTATCTTTCTTTATTTTTTCCTTATATAAAAAATATATTAATAACTCAATCAAAATTAAATTATCCACAAGAACAACAATTTTTGTTATGCTTAATATATTTAATTTGATCTGTATTTGTTTTAATTCTGCCCTTTTTTCAAGCACTTTTTTAGTCGCCAAATTGCCGGAGGCCTACGCCTTTTTGAATCCAATCGTAGATGTTATGCCCGTAATACCTCTTTTCTTTCTTCTCTTAGCCTTTGTTTGGCAAGCAGCTGTAAGTTTTCGATGAAATTCTTAATACTGTCTTAGAAAAATTAACGATTTTTATTCTTACAACAATTCAAAAGATCAAAAAAATCTTGACGTATGAACGAACTCTCAATTCAAACATTTAATTTTTTTGGTAGCCATACTAAATCTGGATCATTCTATTTCCTAAATTTTATCCTCTTTTCCCTAAATGAAAGAACCTAATTAGATTCGAGCTCACAAAAAAAATATCTAGATGTTGGTATGCAAATCTGTTTGAATATGAAAGACTCGACTATTATCTTATTACAAATGACTTTCTGAAACCTTTTTTATTTTTTTTATAGAAAAAAATAAATCACTTGATTTTTTGGTATCAAAATAGAGAATCTATTCTCTTTTTTTTTTTTTTAGTAAGATCTTGGAGATTGTGTAATGCTTACTCTCAAACTTTTTGTATACACTGTAGTTATATTCTTTGTTTCTCTCTTCATATTTGGATTCCTATCTAATGATCCAGGACGTAATCCGGGACGTGAAGAATAAAAAATAAACGTTTTTATTGCTTTATTTTATTAGTGTAAATGCTCCAATTTGAAATTTTATTAGTATTTTATCTATTACGCATCATCAAAAGGAGAAGGGGAAAGAGAGGGATTCGAACCCTCGGTACGATTAACTCGTACAATGGATTAGCAATCCAACGCTTTAGTCCACTCAGCCATCTCTCCTAATCGAAACGGGATACTTATTAGGTTCCATTATAAAAAAAGGCTTGAAAAAACCTTCTCCACTTTATTCTTAAAAAGCTTTCTTTTTTTGTATAGATTATTCTTTATATTATATATATTTTTTCATTTTCTATATTTTATTATATATATAATTTCTTTTTATTATATAAATATATTTATCATATATTTATATATATAATATATTACTATTATATAACTTTTTATAGAATTATAGAACTTTCTCAGTAATTCTATTTACATAAAAAATTTAGATAAAGGTTAGATAAAGAAAAGGCTCGAACTCCAAAGATAAATAAATAAAACCACAATAATAAAAATATAGAATCCTCTTTTTATTTTGTCTCGTCCAAACACAAGTAAAAGATCTTTTTTATTTTACTTTTTTATTTTAATAGCCTGGCCTGGTCAGTCCCCAGCCGGGCCCTTTTTTTGTTAAAGTTAAAAGACTCATCCAATGGAGTTTTAGAAAAAGATCTAAAAAAAATGGAATCCGCTTTACTAATTTTATTAAGTCTACGCTAGAATTTTAGAATTCTTTTCAGATCTTTTTTATTACACCCCCGATTACTTTGTTCGACAAAAGGTCAATTTATATGCAATAATTGCATTGTAGCGGGTATAGTTTAGTGGTAAAAGTGTGATTCGTTCCTTTAATCCCTTTAATAGTTAAAGGGTCTCTCGGTTTGATTCATCTTCCGATCAAAAACTTTATTTCTTAAAAGGATTTAGTCCTTTACCTTTCAATGAAAAATTCAAGGAAGATTATAGATTCTCGTAATTTGTATCCAAAGACTCTAATCACTTGTAAATTTGGATTATGAAATTCCGAAACATAATTTTTGAATTGGATGACTATTTACAATTCAATAAGTATAACAAGAGGATCCATGGATAAAGCTAGAAAAGTTTCTTTCTAATCGTAACTAAATCTTCAGTTCTATTCATTGTTTGGTATAGAAAAAATTGAAGCAAAATAGCTATTAAACGAGAACTTTGGTTTACTAAAGACATCGACATATTATATTGTTTTAGCTCGGTGGAAACAAAATACTTTTCCTAAGGATTCCGTTAAATAGAAATAAAGAACGAAGTAACTAGAAAGATTGTTAGAGTTATACTTTTCTATCTTCTAGAAGGATCATCTATAAAGCAAAATTTTCTGTGAAAGCACCCAGACGGAAAAAAAGCTAACATAGATGTTATGGGTCGAATTTTTTTTGTTCCCGTCGTATTTTATTTGGTAATTTTTCCATACATCATAAAGGAGCCGAATGAAACCAAAGTTTCATGTTCGGTTTTGAATTAGAGACGTTAAAAATATAAAAATGATCAATCGACGTCGACTAAAACCCTTAGCCTTCCAAGCTAACGATGCGGGTTCGATTCCCGCTACCCGCTCTAAATTATAAATAGCCCCCTTCCCCTTTTATTAGAGACAATTTTATGTATTAGAATTGTCTAATAGCAATTGTGTATTGAAGTGAATTCAATACACAATTGCTAAAAATATTTCGCACCTTCTTTTTTTTTTACAACTGTAAGGTCAAAAAAAGCGAAAAGCGTCCATTGTCTAATGGATAGGACATAGGTCTTCTAAACCTTTGGTATAGGTTCAAATCCTATTGGACGCAATATCAATATAGATATAAATATATTGATATTTATCTATTATTTCCATTTATATATATTATATAATTTATTTTTTTTCTAAATAGAAAAAAATAAGAAAGAATATAGAATAAGAAATAAATTCTGAATGCTTTAAGATTTAATATTAAACAGATATTAATTATATATTTCTTTCTATTATATATATACTTAACTTAGATATACTTATATTTATAGAAAAAAATTAAATTAAAGAATAAAATTGACTAAAGAAAAAAAAGAATGATTCATTTACATTTACTTTTTTATACTTTCTCCTGAAGTAGAAAACGTTCCAGTTGTTCTTGAATACCTTCTTTCAACAAGCTTTCTGCTTCAGCGGTTAATGTCTTGGTAGAGGATATGATTTCTTGGAACTGAGGTTTATTCGTTTTTAAGTAAGCGCGTAACTGAACGAGAAATTTTCTTACTTGTCCAATTTCTAATCCATCCAGATAACCATTTGTTCCGGTATAAATGGTCATTATCTGTTCTTCCACTGTGAGAGGGGCTGATTGGGATTGTTTAAGTAACTC